AGGAATAATTGAAACACGCGTATCAAACTTATGAATAGTATTATTCATTACAAATGAATTTTGTAGAATTTGACTCCGTACCACCAAAAGATTCATTCGGACATTTGAACAATAGCCCAAAAATTCCATCGAATGGTTGGAATGGCCAACCAATGGGTTCATAGAAATCTTTCTTGGCGAAAACCACATCGAAAAATACCATTGCCACAAAAGGATAAGGTAAGATTTCCATTTATTCAGGAAAAGAGACATCCCCTTGGAAACCAGAATAGCTTTTCTTTGGTAACGAATGTAATGTATACAAGGTGCCCTGACTAACCATAGATTCCCCTGAAAATCCGTAAGCTTCCAAAAGATGTTCACAAAGGATTCCGTTTTTCGATAGAAAGAGATTCTTTCAATAAAAAGTTCAGAAGATGTTGATCCTAAATGAAAGGATTGGTTACGTAGAAAGTCGAAAATAGATTCATATTCATGTACATAAGAATTATATAAGAATAAGAAGAATCTTTGATTTTTTTTTGAAAAAGAGTCATCTATTTTTTTAGAATTAATAAAAATATTACGATTACCATACTCGATGAGAAAGAATCGTAAGAAATGCAAAGAAGAGACATCTTTGAACCAATAGCGAATAGCTTGAGCCAAGACTTCCACATGGACAGGATGTGGTATTCGTATATCTAATAGAAAATTTAAATGCGACAAATTTTCCTCTACAAAAGGAAATATTGAATGAATTGATCGTAAATTCTGAGATTTGATTATCTTTTTAGGGTCTAGACAAGATACTACTCGTAGATAAAATGGAATCTCTACAATAAAAACAAACCCCTCTAATATAATTCGAGAATACAAATTCGTGTTGAACACGCAAAATGGATTTGGGTTCCTATCATTATAAGAAATAATCAAATTATTCTGTTGATACATTTTAGTAATTATCCGTTTTACAATCAATAAATTGTATTTATTGTCATAACCCAGAAAATTTGCTCGACTGAAACCACGATCATGAGCAAATGCATAAATAGACTCTTGAAATAAAAGGGGATAGACAAGGTCGTGTTGTTGAAATCTCTCGGGCTGTAAATGTTTTTCCATTTCAAATTTGATTTGAATCAAAGGTAGAAGATGTTATTTTGGGGGTTATGAAATGAATACATAGTGCGATACTGTTAAAACAGGATATTCTAGTGTAAAAAGATCCAATCAACCGATTCTCTAACCTAACTTTGTTACATTCTGTTCATTGTTTTCATATATATTAGCCGATAACAAGATGATTCGAAATCTTTTATTTTTACCCCCAATCGCTCTTTTGATTTTGGCAAAACCTTTATTTATCAATATACTGCTTTTTTTACACAGAGAATGTCAGGAAATAATTAGGATTCAGTACAAAAATATAGAATAGAATCTCCCCATGTAGGGGAGACGCCCTTTCCCTGGTCAGGCACTAATCCATTTTTAACGTCTAATTAGATAAGGGAATTATTCAAATTGAGAAGAGAAGCGGGTTGCTTTTTATTTCTTTTATTTAATTGAAGCCATAGGGACTGGCTCCTATCCATTTATTCATTCGACCCAACTTTTTTACGTTCCAACAATTCAAACAGTTGGAATGATCCAATAAAAATGAAATAACTTCAGAACGCCCTATTGATCCGACATGCGATTTTTTCCATTTATTCCTTTCAGGATTAGTCGTAATCTTCCAAACTTTACCACCGATATGGACGAATTCCTCACTTCATACAAATGTGTAAAAGATTCAAGCCGCACTTAAAAGCCGAGTACTCTACCGTTGAGTTAGCAACCCAAATCAAATAAAAGAAAATAGAAATGAAAAACAATTTACAAAAGGTGGATTCAAATCAAACGAAAATTAACCAAATTCAAACAAACCAAAAAGAGAGTGTTCTACCAGTACCAAGTAAAAAAAGGGATTTCATTTATGTTTGATAAGGACTTTTTAGGAGTCAAAACCTACAAATGATTGTCGTAAAATAACAAAACAATATAATCAATTATCAATATAAGAAAAAAAGATAGAAAATAACAAAAAAGAACTAGAGTAGCTTTATGTATCCTTTTTCACTTTCACTCAAAAAGGTCTTGTAGTCAAAAAAGCATGATTTGACTAAGTTACACTGAAAACAATCTATGATGCAGAACTAGACATAAATAGGCACCTTTCACTTATCACGGTGGATTATATTTGTTCAATACACTGTTGTCAATATAAATGGTTCTACCAAAAAGGAAATAACATTGAAATCGTTTTTTGAATTTATTGATTTGACTTCCAGTGTACCACTTCAATACAAAATTGATACATCTAAGCTACATAAATTGAAAAGTATAATATAAGAATTGAAAAACAATATCATATTTTGCTTTCGGTCTAGAATGGATTTATTTAAGTGGAATAAGAAACGTGGATTCCTTATTACTTAGTCGAATTCCAACGAAAAACCACATAATTGAAGGAAATGTCCGAGTTTTTGTTAGATTTATAACAAAGGTCTATACCTATACCTCGGAGTCAACATAAATAAATGATAGATAGATACAAGAAATACCAAGGGGATAGCCACTTGTCTTTTGTATAATTTTTCTGCCCCTTGGTATTGTTTTGATATTATTTACGGATATTTTTACGTAAGTTCTTTAAAAACTTCTGCTTTAGTTAAAAGATTCTGAACAGTTGCTGTGGGTTGAGCACCTTTTTTGAGGAAATCTAAAACCAGAGGAACATTTAAAGAAATTTGCTTTGTCATTGGATGATAAAAGCCAATTTTTCTAAGATCTTTTCCTTCTCTTCGAGCTCGCACATCAATTGCAACGATTCGATAGATGGCTCATTGGGATAGATGTAGATCAACAAGACCCCCCTTAGAAACGTATAAGAGGTGTTCTCCTCGTACGGCTCAAGAAAAAATGATTTTTTTATCTATGTGTGCAATTCAAATAAATTCAATAAGAAATATACAGACACAGACTATTTTTTCGATCTTTTTTTAATGAAAAAAATCATTCGTACTCCTAACTCAAGTTTAGATACCTTTCAAATAGCTCGAATTTAGTCAATTGCATTTCTTGAGTGGTCTTTAGCCCCCCTTTTTTTTATCTTAGGAAAATTTGATTTCGATTCTTTAGTCTAATCTAGTTATTGAGATTAGCGCGAGCGAGCCAATTAAAATGGTCTTTCCTTGTTTGTTGTAGATCCTTATCCTTTAGTCTTACTTAAAATCATTGGGTTTAGGCATTACTTCGGCGCTTCTTAATCTAATCTTTTCAAAAAGGTAGCAACGGACCCTTTTTTTTGTATTTTGGATTTCTTTGTATCAAAGATTCCGATAGACAGTTGATTCACGCACGAAACACTTTGAATCGAAAAAGTTTGATCAATTACAACAAGTTTTGCTTGTGAATTGGAAATTCAATTGGAGTGTAAGATACATTTACGAAGTTGGTCCAATTGATTGGCATTAACCCTAGATCCTTTCCCCGCGAAATTAATTAATCCTTTCTTTTCTACTCGAGCTACACCGTGAACTATTTACAACCCAACAAAAAATCAATCAAGTCTAATAGAACAACCAGTGTCGAGCCAAACGCACCCTCATTTATAGATAAATTGAAAATGGTGGATGTCAAAATCCACAAGGGATCGTGTCCTTCAAGTCGCACGTTGCTTTCTACCACATCGTTTCAAACGAAGTTTTACCATAACATTTTTCAAATTTATAACCGGTATGGAATTGATTCAATTATAGAATCATGAATAGTCGTTGATTCGGCTATACACAGACACCTTAAACTCTGGCTTATATATATATTATTGGATTTGTATTTTATACATTATATTAAGATGCGTAAGTCTTTTTTTTTTCTAAAAAAAAAGTGTCTTTCTTTGTATTTTTTAACATACATTAATTTAATCTACATAATGAAATACAAATTATATTTTATAATATAAATTTAAATAATATCTCGGTTAATTTCAAAGATTCCAGATTCCATTATATAAGGAATTAGTCAAAATCTTGCTGAAAATAATTTCGAATTGCAATTATTTTTGAATTTGAAAAACAAATTGGGCAAGAAACGACCTTCATAGGATCATCGGAAAAAAAAGAGGAACAAGCAGGATTCCATAAGACAAGACATTATATATATGATCCATAAATTGATCCTTTGTTAATGTTAATATAATGAAATTTGACATGACCAAAATATTGAAATGAATAGGAATTCGACTTCTTTGTTTTTCTAGGGCAATAATCAAAAAGACAATACAATGTAGGCTAGAAAAGAAAATCCATATATGCTGGGACGGAAGGATTCGAACCTCCGAATAGCGGGACCAAAACCCGTTGCCTTACCACTTGGCTACGCCCCATTTTTGGAATTTGTCCCGTTTGCAAAAAAAGAATTCATATCTTATATATATAAGATTCATATACAGACTGAATTGGTATTGTTTCTTTGTCAAGATATCTTCTACCTATAAGGGGATATAGATACTACCATTTTGATATATCTATATAGACAAGTCAACTCTATTTATTGATCATTAAATAGAATTGAATTAAGATATTGTATGAAAGTATGATTTCTTCAATTCGCCTGTGAGAATTGAAGTATTTTTGATTGGGTTAGTTCAACGAAAAAAGGAGTCTACATTTCTGACTTTGTTCTCCTTTTGGTTTCTCAAAAACTCAATCACAATGCAATTATCTCCACGAACAAAATTTTGTTATGCTTAATCTCGTTAGTTTGATCTGGATTTCTATAAATTCTGCCCTTTATTCGAGTAGCTTTTTATTCGGAAAATTGCCCGAAGCCTATGCTTTTTTGAATCCAATTGTAAATGTTATGCCAGTCATACCTGTGCTTTTTTTCCTCTTAGCTTTTGTTTGGCAAGCTGCTGTAAGTTTTCGATGAGCTCAATGACCGAGCCTAATTTCTTAGCGCAAAAAGTCTAAATCGAAATCAATCCAATTCAAGCAGTTCAATTTTTAGAGTAGTAACCTTGGATTCACACATTGAAATTCTTGGATAGTCCCCAGAACTTCGGACTACCACTCTTCTTCCGTTTTTGACGACACAAACCAACCCTTCCCCCTCTCTATTAGGGTGTCCCAATATATAATTGGGATATAAACGAAAATTTTTGTTAATGCAAAATCATTGAAATTTTGACAATTCATGTCGAATTTCTACAAAAAACACTTCGTTTCTTGGTCTAAAAACTCCAAACAAATAGGATACGTGGTAGAAAAATGGAGGATCTATTCTCTTTTTTTTTTTATTATCTTGGAGATTGTGTAATGCTTACTCTGAAACTCTTCGTTTATACCGTAGTAATATTTTTTGTTTCTCTCTTTATCTTTGGATTCCTATCTAATGATCCGGGACGGAATCCTGGACGGGAAGAATAAAATCCAAAGAATTTGGCTTGGTTAATTGTCCAATTTTCTTAGATTTTATCTATTTTATCATGTAAAAAATTTTAATACGCCTGCAAAATTCGCAAAAAAGAAAGCGATGTCCACGGAAAGAGAGGGATTCGAACCCTCGGTACGAATAACTCATACAACGGATTAGCAATCCGACGCTTTAGTCCACTCAGCCATCTCTCCTAATTGAGAGATATAATTATTACATTGCACATAATGTAATTAGTCTCTCTTTTTTTTCTCTTCTCTTATAGATAGAGAAGCGAGAAATCATTAATTTTTAGAATTGAGTTTCGGGGCACCTACAATCGAACTAAAACGAAACAAAAAAATGGATATCCGTTTACTGTTTGACTTTGTGTTAATTTTGTTCGCAAGGAGCTTCTTATTTGTTTTTTATTTGATTCTGCTGAACCGGCTGGATGAAGACCTAGCCGGACGTTACAACCTATTACGAATTTGAATTTTAGACTAATCATTTATGTATGTTTATTTTATCTGATTTGAAATCCAAAATACTTTGATTATATTTTCTATTTATTTTTGATTTGATTCAATTAAATATTTTCTATTCAAAATTCAAACAACAAAAAAGACTAGTCTTTTTCTTGTTTGAATTTTGAATCGTTTGCCGAACTAAAAAATAAACTATGGATTGTTCAAAAATGCATCCTTCTTTGAGTGTTTTTGGCTACGTATCATCTATCTTCGTCGGTAACTAAGGTATTTACTTGAAAATTAATGAAACATCTTTCACGAATCTGATTGAATTTTCTCCTATCTCGACGCAAAAAAATGCAACACATGATTCTTTGGCGATCCTGCTTGTTCGACAAAAGGTCCGATTGCACAATACAATTATATTGTAGCGGGTATAGTTTAGTGGTAAAAGTGTGATTCGTTCTTTTAACCTTTAATAGTTAAAGGTTCCTGCGGGTTTTTCCTATTCCGATAAAAACCTTTATTTCTTATAAAGGATTGCATCCTTTAGCTCTCAATGAAAAATTGGAGCAAGAAATAGAAATTCTCGTGATTTGTATTCCAAAGTCGAGTCTAGATTAACTCGAAATATTGGATTCTGAAATGACGAAACCGAATTTTTAGATTCGACCAAGGCTTCAACTTGAATAATCGAATAAGTACGAGTAAAGCATCTATGGCTGAAGATAGAAAGATAATTTCAAATCGTAACTAAATCTTGCACCTTTTTTTCTTTATAAAGAAAAAAAATGGAAGCAAAATAGCTATTGACCGATGACTTTGGTCTACTATAGATATCGACCTGTTGGTTTAGCTCGGTGGAAAAATATTCTTTTCCTTACCTTAGGATTTTCGAAAATAGAAATAGAGAACGAAGAAACTAGAAAGTTTATCAGAATCACTTTATTCTAGTTCTAGAAGGATCATCTATAAAGCAATTTGTTTTATTCGTATTCACATTCACCGAAAAAGCTGACATAGATCTTATGTTATGGGCTTAATTCTTATGGTTGTTCACATCTTAGTCCAAGAATTACCTCGTTTTCTCCATAAAGGAGCCGAATGAAACCAAAGTTTCATGTTCGGTTTTGAATTAGAGACGCTTAAAGAGCTAAATGGACGTCGACTATAACCCTTAGCCTTCCAAGCTAACGATGCGGGTTCGATTCCCGCTACCCGCTTATTTACGTTGTTTAGAACTAGCCGAATATACTTCCATAATCTATATAGGATTGATCGATCATTAAATATACAATAACAAAACGATACAATTTCGAATTCAAGAAAGAAGCAAAATACGAAAAAACTGGACCTGCGTCCATTGTCTAATGGATAGGATAGAGGTCTTCTAAACCTTTGGTATAGGTTCAAATCCTATTGGACGCAATTTTTTTCATCTATTTTGGTTTATTTGAATATCCAGAAATACTTTTGCATAATTAGAATACGAAATCCTTTTTGAAGTTAAGATTTTTAAGTCCAGATCAATTTCATAAATTTCTTTATTCTTGTTTTACTGAAGGAGAAACCGATCCATTTGCTCCTGAATAGC